GGGGGGTCGGGGAAGAAATCGGACTAAATAGTAAAAAAGAGAAGTTTCAAAAAGAAAAAGCTATTTTTGACAAGTCTTATCTAATCCATATTAATAAAACTCTTGGAAATTCACAGTTAAAAAGTTTTTATAAAAAAAAGGAAAGTTTTTTTCCTTTTTTCTTTGAGAAAGTTCTTGTAACCCTTCTTTTTGATTCGAAACGCTGGAATCGACCTTTGCGATACATCGAAACTAATAAATTGGATAGGGCTCCCAGAACTGAAATGTCACAGTACTTTTTTGCCATATCCGAAAGTGGTGGAAAAGAAATAATCTGTTTTACGTATCCCCCCATTTTCGCAATTTTCCTCCAAAGACTAAAAAGTCGGCTATCTTGGTTTACCCTTCAAAAATATTCCTTTAACCAATTATACATTTCTTGGTTTTATTTAAACAATAATGATGAAAAATTAAAAATTTTTGACACCTCGTTTACAAATCGAATTAAAGCTCTACAGAAAGAATATACTTCTACAAATGTACTGGAAAGAAAGCCTCATTTGTGTAACAATAACTCGTCAAAAAAATACTTTTGCAAAAAGCATCATCCTTTATTAAGCGGATCATATCGTCGAGAAAAAAGTCTTTGGGCTTCAATTGATCCAAAGAGAAAGACTAGAAATTTAATAGAAAAATTTGGAATGAATAAAATTCATCGTATCCTTCTGGAGGATCCTTATTTCCAAGGATTCGAAGATGAAAAGGAAGAAGTTTTAAACAAAGTCTTATCAAACGATATTTTTGATTTGTTAATTTTCATGAAAAAGTTTCTTACAGAGCCGGACTCCATCCATCTAAATAGAAAGGGTGGTTATTTATCTTCTAAATCAAAAGGAAAACAGGATTCAAACTTTTTTAGCAGGATTGATGAAAAGGGGAAATCAAATATTATAACAAAACGCAAAAAAAAAGTTCCCCGACGTTTTTACCAATTAATCAGCGAATTAGAACAACAAGCGGGAGACCATCGCGAAAAAGTTTCACTAGATTATGAAATTCGTTCCAGAAAAGCCAAACGTGTAGTAATTTTGACTACTACTAAGGACGATACTGATACTAATACGAGCAATACTAATACGTCCGATGAGACAAACGATGTTGCTTTGATACGCTATTCACAACAATCAGACTTTCGCCGAGGTATAATAAAAGGTTCAATGCGAGCTCAAAGACGTAAAATAATTATTTGGGAATTAGTCCAAGCAAATGCATCTTCCCCGCTTTTTTTGGACCGAATCAAAAAAAAGCCCAAATTTTCTTTTTTTATCCATAGCTATAGGTGGATTCAACAAATTTTTAGAGATTGGATGGCAGGTAAAGCTTTTAAAAATGGAGAGTCTATAGATATAGAACACGAAACAAACGAAAAATTGAGAATAGAGATAGCAGAAGCCTGGGATACCATTCCATTTGCACAAGTAATAAGAGGTATCATGTTACTAACTCAATCTTTTTTTCGAAAATATATTTTATTTCCTTCATTGATACTTGGTAAAAATATTGTGCGTATATTACTATTTCAACGTCCTGAATGGTCTGAGGATTTCCAGGAATGGAACAGAGAGATGTATGTTAAATGCACCTATAATGGCGTTCCATTATCTGAAACAGAATTTCCTAAAAATTGGTTGACAGACGGTATTCAAATAAAAATTATATTTCCTTTCTATCTGAAACCTTGGCACAAATATAAACTACGATCCTCTAAAAAAATGCGCATCAAGAATACAAAAGAAAAAGAGGATTCTTGCTTTTTAACAATTTGGGGAATGGAATCTGAATTTCCTTTTGGTTCCGCACGAAAACGACCTTACTTTTTTAAACCAATTTTTAAAGAACTAGAAAAAAAATTGCAAAAAGAAAAAACAATTCAATTTTTAAGTTTTAAAAAAATATTTAAGTCAAGTGAAAAACAAGTAATTTCCAAAAAAACAAATACTAATATTATTTTGAAGACTGAAAAAAAAAAATCCTCAAAAAACGAAAAAAAACAAAGAAAAAATACACAATTAATCGAATTATTCTATTTTTTTGTTCAATTTTTCTTTGAACCAATTTACACAAATATTTTGTTCTATATCATAGATATTTCTAAAACGAATATAGAACTTATTATTCAAGCAACAAAAAAAAGTATTCACAAATCCATTTCCGATAATCAACGAAAAAAAGAAAAAATTCCTGAAAAAAAGAACAAACCAATATCGTTGATGTCGACTCGAAAGGGTATTATTGAAAATAGTAAAACCTATTTTCATCTTTTTTATGACGTATCTCACATATCACAAGCATATGTATTTTATAAAATTTCACAACTTCAAGCCAAAAACACCTATCAAGTAGTTCACCAATATAAAGGAATTCATCCTTTTATCAAAAAAAATTCCCTTGAAAGACAAGGAATAACAAAAGTTCATTGGCAATTAAAAAAAACTACACTGCCAAGTTATGAAATAACTCAATGGAAAAAATGGTTAAGAGCACTTTATCAATATGATTTATCTGAGATAAAACGATCCGGATTAGTACCAAAAAAACGGCGGAATAGGGTTAATGATAATAGTATAATTAAAAAGAACAAATTAATAAACTGGGATAAAGACCAATTAATGCCTTTCAAAAAAGAATTAAAAATATATTCATTAAAAAATGAAAAAGAAAAATTTGAAAAAAACACTAAGTATGATCTTTTAATATATAAATTTTTAAATTTTGAAAACGAACCTTTTTTTTCTAGTTCTACTTTTCTAGGAAATAAGAACCAAGAGATTACTTCTAATACGCCTAAAGAAAGAATTTTGGAATTGTTGAATAATAGACCTATTCCACAATTTTGGGGGCGTATTCTATATATTCCAAAGAGTGCTGATGTGAAAATTATGGATTGGAAAATTTTCAATTTCGATTTTGGACAAAAAGCTGATATTGAAACTTGGCTTATTACCAATAGCAATAGAAAAAAAACAACTCTAATTAATACAAAAAATTCCACAAAAATTAGGAAAAAAGAGATTTTTTTTCTGAAGCTTCCCGAAAAAAATGGAAAAAATTCCGACAAAGGTCTTTTTGATTGGATGGGAATGAATGCAGAAAGGATAAATTGCGACATAGGAAATCGAAATTCGGACCTTTGGTTTTTCTCGGAATTTTTCTTTCTTTCTAATATATATATAAAAAAACCGTGGTTTATCCCAAGCAAATTTCTTCTCTTAAATTGGAATATAAATGAAAAGAACAAAGTTTTACTATCATCACAAAAAAAGTTTCGAAAGAAAGCAGAAAACGCACCCAAAAACCAAAGAGGTCTTGCATTTTTTCACTCACAACAAAACGATATTGAAGAAAATTATACAAGATCAGAAGGGAAAAAGATAAAACAATACAAAAGTAAGATAGAAGCAGAACTCTATTTATTCCTTAAACGGTATTGGCTTTTTCAATTGCGCGGGAATGGTGCTTTGACTCAAAGAATGATTAGTAATATCAAAGTATATTGTCTTCTGCTTAAACTAATGGATCCTAAAAAGATTACCCTATACTCAATTCAAAAAAGAGAACTGGGTTTAGATATAATGTTTCTTCATAAGAATTTAACTCTTAAAGAATTAATGAAAAGGGGAGTATTCCTTATAGAACCCATTCATCTATCTGTAAAAAAAGACAGAAAGTTGATTATGTATCAAACCTTAAATATTTGCTTGGTTCAGCAGAGTAAGTACCAAACAAATCCAAAACATCAAGAACAAAGATACGTTGATAAGTCCCTTTTTTCGGAAATTATTTCACCATATAAAAGAATAACTGCAAGTAGAAACAAGAATTTTGATTTCCTTATTCCCGAAACAATATTATCTATTAGACGTTGTAGAATATTGAGAATTTTAATTTTTTTAAATTCAAAGAATAGAAATGATGTAGAAAGAAATACATTCGTTTCAAATGGAAATAACGTGCAAAATCTTACCCAAGTTTCACCTAACAATAAAAATCTTGATACGGAGAAAAATATATTAAAATTTGTAAAGGGATTTCTTTGGCCTAATTATCGATTAGAAGATTTGGCTTGTATGAATCGTTATTCGTTTAATACCACTAATGGAAGTCGTTTAACTATGCTAAGGCTACGGTTGTATTCACAATTGAATACACAATTGGAAACACGCAGATACTAACTCAACTTTCATAGATCCTCTATCCTAGAATAGAAGCAAGCATAAAAAAAATAGATCCTATTTGTGTATAGGATACAGGTTTGTAGAGGGTAGAGGGGCTGAAAGAAAGAACTCACATGTCTAGTGGTTGGTAATAAAAAAGTTTTCATTCCACCTTGAACTGACTCAACAAATCCTTTAATTAGGAGGTCGTAAAGAAATTGGGCTTCTCTAGTTGTTGTATATTGTATATTGTATCCATAATGCGCGGCATTATTATGGATTCTTAAAATCCATATCTGTAAAAAAGGAGGGCTAAATTCGTTTATGGTCAAAATGTCATTAATTTCAGTTATTTCTCGAAACAAAAAAGAAGAAAATAAGGGGTCCGTTGAATTTCAAGTATTCAGTTTCAACAACAAAATAAGGAGACTTACTTTACATTTGGAATTTCACAAAAAGGACTCCTCATCTCAGAGAGGTTTGCGCAAAATTTTAGGAAAACGACAACGTTTGCTGAACTATTTATCAAAAAAAAAATAGAGAACGCTAGAACGATTTGGTAAGTTAGATAGTCGTGTAAAAAAGACTCGTTAGTTTCAATAGCATTTTAACCTGGTTGTTTTCAATTTTTTTACCTTGAAGTTGAAGTCGTTTTAACTTAAATACTGCCACGGATTGAAGAAAAAACTTATGATTGGATCAACTAGCAAAAAAACAGCAAGGTAGTCAATATGGGACCTTAAGACCTTTCACTGGATGGTATGGTGTTTTTCGACTTTCTAGAAGATCTTATTCTAGAAGATGAAGTTTTGGCTGCAAACGGATATTCCCTTATTTACACAGAGGCATGGATTGACTTTTGGAAAATCTTCTAAAATATTAGATTTGCTTTATGTAAGGTTAAGGTAAGACGTTGAGATTATTTAGCTACTAGTTGCAAAGAAGCCAAAAATTCTGAGCTGCTAGGCAGTATTCAAGTACCTCAAAAACTAGTTATACCCGAGTAAGTCTGTTTGAGTTCAAGTGGTATGACTTCACATTTGTTATGGCTTACACCTTTTTCAACGTTATTTTGTATGTACAAAAAGAAAAAAAGTCAATGCGTTTTGCCCTAAGAGTTGTTGATTAGTTATCATACCTTGAAATGAACTAATAAAAAACTATTAAAAGTTTTTCTTAGCTATTATGGTAAATGTAATATCTTAGTTAAACATAAAAAAAGTGGATGGTTCGGTAACATATGTAAAGGATTAGAAATTGAAATGTAGATTTTTAAAAGTACGCGCACGGCTTGTTTTTTCTAGAAATAAACAAAAAATCCGAATTAAGTTGGAAAAGTAATATCAATGTAACTAAATAGTACTCAAGATTTCGATCTTGCATCCTATGCGCCAATTAAATAAATTCTTAACGAAGAAATCTTTTTATCGTAACATAAAAAAAAAGTATTTTGGACAGAACTACTAAAAAAAATGTTAATTTTGAAGTAGATTGATTACGATAACTTATTGATTCGTCTGGTATTGAAATATACTGTTTAAAGTTTTTTTACTAGACCGAAAATTTATGATGTTCAACAATGTATAGATTCAATGTCACATTCAGTAAAAATTTATGATACATGTATAGGATGTACTCAATGTGTCCGCGCGTGTCCGACCGATGTATTAGAAATGATACCCTGGGATGGTTGTAAAGCTAACCAAATTGCTTCAGCCCCAAGGACCGAGGATTGCGTTGGTTGTAAGAGATGTGAATCCGCATGTCCAACAGATTTCTTGAGCATTCGAGTTTATTTATGGCATGAAACAACTCGCAGTTTGGGTCTAGCTTATTGAAATTTTCGAGAAAACTCTCTTGGAATTTAAATAAGCTTTGTTTTAACTGTTTTAACGACAAAAATCTGTGCTCAAATGAGTTTGAGCACAGATTTTTCGCAACCAAGTCTATCTTGTCTTTACTCCGAATCCGTTTCCATTGTAGGTTGGGAATAATGTATATTCATTTACTTTTTTAAATGTCCTGTACACCTTTCGAATAGTCTTTCTTTTTATTCAGTTAGATGATAATGGAAATGAACCATAACTATGTAATCCTATTCCCAAAAGATTGACTCCAAAATAACATATCCAAATAAAAAGAAATCCAATAACCGCAACAATGGATGACTTTCGACCCTTCCATTTTGTTCTAATATGTAAATATATTGCAAATACAATCCAAGTAATAAAAGCCCAAGTTTCTTTTGGATCCCAACTCCAATAGGAGTCCCATGCTTCATTAGCCCATACTGCTCCGGAAAGAATCCCTAAGGTTAAAAAGATAAAACCCAGACTAATAATCCGAAAACTCCAATAATCCAATTGCTGAATCAATTCGGATCTGTAATTTTTTTGTTTCGATTTAAAAAAAGAAGTATTTTCTAAAACCCTGCCCAGTTCTTCGTTGTATTCGATTTCAGAAAATTTCAAAAATTCTTTTAAATTTAAAAAATTTTCGCTCGTAGGAAAAAAAGTTATTTCTTTTCTAACCGAAATGGCTAAAAGTGATACGGTTAATAACGATCCACATAACAGTCCCGCATATCCTAATATCATCATACTTACGTGCATTATTAGCCACTCGGATTGAAGAGCGGGGGCCAATATTGTTGATTCGTGTATTGCAGTTAAAAGGCCTGAAGTAGCAAAGCCCTGGGTAGAAATTGCACTTGGGCCTATTATAGTACTTAAAAGATTTGTTGTTTTTTTAAAATACGGAATTAGATGAATCAGAGACAAACTCCATGAAAGAAAAACTAATGATTCATATAAATTACTTAGTGGAAAGTGTCGCAAATTAATCCAACGAGAAATTAACAATCCTGTTATAGATAAGAAAGAAATTAATATTCCTTTTTCAGATGAATAATAGAGTTTTCGAATTTCATCCAGAAAAAAGGTTAACAACTTAATTGGAATGATAATTGAAACGATTGAAAAAGAAATATGGGTTAATATATGCTCTAAGGTTGAAAATATCATAAGAATTTCTTAATTCGAAAATCGTAATCGTGAGTTGAATTGATTATATGATCTATTTGCTTTTTTTTGTGTATAATGCCGTGCCGCTACTCGGATTCGAACCGAGATGCTCTAGCACTGCTTCCTAAGAGCAGCGTGTCTACCAATTTCACCATAGCGGCTTAGCCTCAACTGATAATATCATATTAGATATATATTGTCCAGATTTAAGAATTTAAGCTAATTTGATTGAAGAGGTGAAATTGTTAAATAGAAACTCGTTAAAAACCGTTTTTATTTTTTGC